AAAATACGCCTTAAGGACCAATGGTTAACGATGGCTCTGATGGGCGGTTTTGCTAGAATAGGCAATAATGAGATCACTGTTTTAGTAAATGATGCGGAAAAGGGTAGTGATATTGATCCACAAGAAGCTCAGGAAACTCTTGAAGAAGCAGAAGCTAGTTTGAGAAAAGCTGAAGGAAAGAGGCAAATAATTGAGGCAAATCTAGCTCTTCGACGAGCTAGGACAAGAGTCGAGGCTGTCAGTGCAATTTCATAACTAGTTGGTGCGTTCAAATAAGCAAAAGAGTTTCTGTTTCTAAAACCTATTTTGATTGCATTCACTCGACAGAATCCAATCAAGCAGAATCCAATTTTAATAGAACGTAATTCAAAAATGAAATAAATAAAAATACAAAATCTATAAAAATAGAAAAGGGTGGGGCAAAAAACTTATTAGATACCATTGACTCCGGTATTTAATAAGTTCTACCTACTATTGGATTTGAACCAATGACTCCCGCCGTATGAAAGCAATACTCTAACCACTGAGTTAAGTAGGTCATTTATCATCCCAAAGAGAACCAAATGGAACCCATCCCATCGATGGATTATAAATATCATATTCCTTATAAGCAATAATAATCGAACCAATACCACTCAAAAATTTAGGATGTTGGATCATAGAATATTCATCTTGACAACAAATTATATACATGATAAAATATGTATCACAAGCACTAAGGGCTATAGCTCAGTTGGTAGAGCAACTCGTTTACACGCGCGCCAATGTTTTTCAGGGGAATCCACCATACAATCCAAAAAATGGATCTTATTGAGAAATCGATGTCTTACTCCATAATAACTTTAAGAGAACAATAGCCTGACTAGAGGTTCGGTCCTATTTTAGTGCCCTGTTAGGTACCAAACAGGCCCCATCTTGAGATATTGATAAGGTGAATACCGGTATATTCAATGCCAGGCATAATGAGTATAAGGCCCTCAAAAAATTTCTTTTCGTCCTATGAACTTGAAGGTGTATGAAGTTTCATATTGGATTTTTTAAGCCGAACGATAGAGACTTCATTTAACTTCAAATTAGAGGCCAAAGGCAGACCTACGTCAAAATAACTTCACCCTTGAAACACTTTGGTAGTGCTCCTGAATTAGAATCCCCAATAATGAATCAGAGCACATGGAGCCATCTCCTTTTTTTCTGTCAAGAAAAAAATATGGCGGATTGGCTGATATTTCTATCAGTTAATGAAAGAGCCCAATGCAAAAAAATGCATGTTGGGTCTTTGAAACAGTTCATATCATTTTGATAATAATAAGTTTGATCTGTTTTACCGAGAAGGTCTACGGTTCGAGTCCGTATAGCCCTAGAGCCCTATAAAAAAATGAATAAAATTCATATTTTCATTTGAAATAAAAAATTGTATAATTTAGATTTCTTCATTCTTGTTTGTTGCTTGTAACTGACCGGTTGGTTCATCGAAACAAAATTTGTCCTAAAAACTCACTCATGGGAATCATTTAAAGCAGAACAGAAAAGCCAAAAAACGGATTTCAAGGGACCGAATCCATTTTTTCCAAACAAACTTAGTCATTAATCATAGGAGGGAAATTCTATAATGAATTTCCCTGCCCACAATCAAGGGGTTAAGCCAAAGATACTCCTTTTCTTTGGTATACCTTATCAATATACCAATACCCGGCGAAGCACACCAAAACAAAAAGGGGGGGTGGTGGTCTTCTTTTTCTGTATTCAATCAAGAGAAAACCCCACCCAGATCTAATAAACGGAATATACCAACACTAAGATATTCGAAATCCTGAGATGGAAATACCTACCCATTCTCTTACATTTGAATACTTGTTTCATTCTAAATTACTAAGAAAAAAAACTCCCGACTCTATTCCTAAAAATGAAAAAATCCAAATTTCGAACTCACATTTTGATAAAGAAAAATCAAAAGAATAAAAAATTCGAAATTCTTAAACACAAAATAATAATTCTATTTGCTTTCTTTAGCAAGAATCCTGGGCGAAAACAAGAAAATTTGTCTAAGTGTAACATTTAGAGTTATACTAACTAAAGCAATTAAATAAAATTGAACTAAAAAAATGAAGTAGACGGTAAATAGGATCCCGATCAAGTCAGTCGATAAATCTTGAAATGAGATATTGCCTTGCAATAATCAAAGGAAACTAGACAGTTTGGTCAAAATGAATTCTTGCTTTGACTAACTAGTTATCGATGACTTTACAACTTCAATTTCAATTCGACTCAACCAATCCGGTATATTTTCCACGTTCATAGGAGTGCGTCTATGTTTTTGCTTTACGAATATGATATTTTTTGGGCATTTCTAATAATATCAAGTCTTATTCCTATTTTGGCATTTTTAATTTCTGGAATTTTAGCCCCGATTAGGAAAGGGCCGGAGAAACTTTCTAGTTATGAATCGGGTATAGAACCAATGGGCAACGCTTGGTTACAATTTAGAATCCGTTATTATATG